AAATGAATTTTCCAGCATTTGACTCCGTACCACTGAAGGATTTAACCGCACATTTGAAAAATAGCCCAAAAAGTAAAATGAATGCTCAGATAATTGGTTTATATGGATCTTTTCTGGTTGAGACCAAACAGAAAAATGACATTGCCATAAACGGATAAGATAGTATTTCCATTTATTCATCAAAAAGGGCGTATTCGTTGAAGCCAAAATGGATTTTCCTTGATATCTAACATAATGAATGAAAGGGTCCTTGAAGAACCATAGGGTGGACGGAAAATCTTTATCAAAGACTTCTACAAAATGTTCTATTTTTGCATAGAAATAGATTCGCTCAAAAAGGACTCTAGAAGATGTTAATCGTAAATAAGAAGATTTGTTACGGAGAAAAAGAAAGATAGATTCGTATTCACATACATAAAAATTATATAGGAACAGGAATAATCTTGGATTCCTTTTTGAAAAAGTAGAAATCCATTTTTTTGGAGTAATAAGACTATTCCAATTAAAATACTCATAAAGAAAGAGCCTTAATAAATGAAAAGAAGAGGCATCTTTCACCCAGTATCGAAGGGTTTGAACCAAGATTTCCAGATGGATAGGGTAGGGTATTCGTACATCTGACACATAATTTAAATATGAAAATTTTTCCTCAAAAAAAGGAAATATTGAATGAATTGATTGTAAATTATAAGATTTTACGATTTCTGCCTCCTCTAAGGAAGAGATTAATTGTAGGGAAAATGGAATTTCCACACTGACGGCAAACCCTTCTGATATTATTTGAGAATAAAAATTCTTGTTGTAACCCCCAAATGGATTTTTGTTAGAATCATTAGCAGAAATAATCAAAAGATTCTGTTGATACATTCGAGTAATTAAACGTTTTACAATTAGTAAACTAGATTTCTTGTCATAACCTATATTTTCCAACAAAATGGAACTATTTAAACCATGATCATAAGCAAGTGCATAAATATACTCCCGAAAAATAAGTGGGTATAGGAAGTCATGTTGACGAGATCTATCTAGTTCTAAATATACTTGAAATTCCTCCATTTTTGAAATTCGATTTGGGCCAAGGATCGAGGATTTATTGGGTTATCAAATGATACATAGTGCGATACAGTCAAAATAGGGTATTCTATTCTAATAAAAATGGAATAGATACCTAGAAAAAAAATAAGTAAGACTCATCAACGGACTTTCTCTACTCGCTTTTTCCATCTAATAGTTTTATGTTCGTTCTAGGATAACAAAATAGTTAGAAATCCTTTATTTTCTCAACCCAATCGCTCTTTTGATTTTGGAAAAAAAAAATATTTATCAATATACTCTTTCTTCTACACATTTATCGCCACCCCATAATATAATGAGGAATAGCTAATAGTTAGGACTCATAACAAAAATCAATAATCCATCCATGGGAAAAGCTTTTCCCGCATCAAGTACTAATATATTTTTAACGTATAATTAGATGGGGTAATCATTCAAATTCAAAACGAAAGCTCGTTGCTTTTTGTTTACCTATAATTGGAGCCGCCAAACTCTATCCATTTATTAATTCAACTCAAATGTGAATGTGAATTTTTTTTGTTCCGAGCCAAGAATTCAAACAAGAATTGGGGCTCGATCCAATAAGAATGAAATATTCTTATAATTCTCCATTGATACGACATGCTGCTTTTTCCATTCATTCCTTTCTGGATCAGTCGTGGTCTTACAAACTCTACCGATGGTATGGACGAATCCGTTGCTTCATAGAAATGTGTAAAAAATTGAGTCGCACTTAAAAGCCGAATACTCTACCATTGAGTTAGCAACCCTAATCAAATAAACTAAAAAAAGAAACTAATAAAATAAGATATGTAGATACAATCGCAATCAAAATAAATAAAAGGATTTAATTGGAAAAATATTCCATTAAAAAAAATGGAAAGAAAAAAAATTAAAAAAATGTCGAAGTCGAATCGATTCTGAACATAAAAATGAACAGATCAGATGAAAATACAAAAGATTTTCTCAGATAAAAAAGAAAATCACAATTTATAGATCACCTCTTTGTCTCCTATGTTATACAATACATTATTTTCATTTTCTTTATCTTTATTAATTTTTTTGAATTTTTCTAATTTATATCTTTTCTTTTTATATTCTAAATTTCTTATTAAATTTTCTATTTTCCTTTGTTATTTATATTCAAATATTCAATTCAAAAAAAAAGATTCTTTTCTTGTTTATATCACAGAAAATACAACGAACCCATCCATTTGATGAAGTAAAAAAAATCCTATGGAACGTGAATAAATGGATCTATTTATTCACGATCGGATTATATTTGTTTGATACACTGTTGTCAATATTAATGTTGAAAAAAGAATACAATGGAGAAAATAAACGAATTAGAAACTTAAATATTAAATAACAAAGAAATACCAATGGAAATCCAATTGAATTTAATTCAATAATAACAAAATAACAAAGTTTGTAAATATAAATAATAAAAAAAAGAAAGTAAATAAAAAAACCAAGTAATTATGTTATATTAACACTACATAAATAATCAACATAGATACAAAAAAGGCGTATGCAAAAATGAATGAAAAAAGTAGAGATCGGATTTATTCAATCAATAAATATAATAATTCAAAGATATAATAATATAATCATTCAATCAATATAATATAAATAGAGTAAGAAAGCTTAACCTAACCCCCTTTCTTTTTAAAATTTCTTCAGAGAATTCCACCAAAAACCACCAATGTATTTATAGACCGAATTACTTCATTTATTACTTCATTTGTCCTTTTTTTTTTTAGATTTTTTATATCCATAAAAAAAGATTTTTTGTAGAAACCAGCCATTCTATGGCAGTAATAATAAATTAGGTATGAATAGAGCAAGAGAGCGGGGGGATAAGAGAGAAAAGAGTTATATAAATCTATATACAAGTCATCCACACCCTCTTTTATTTATTTATTTATTTCATTAATTGAATTTCGTTTGTTGATTAGGATAAAGTTCCATAAAAACACCCGCCTTTTTTGAAATATCCTGAACAGTTCCTGTAGGTTGAGCGCCCTTTTCAAGGAAATATAGAATAACAGGAATATTTAAATAGGTTTGATTCTTTATCGGATCATAAAAACCCACTCTCCGAAGATCTCTCCCCTCTCTTCGAGATCGAACATCAATTGCAACGATTCGATAAACGGCTCATTGGGATAGATATAGATAAACAATACACCCCCCCTAGAAACGTATAAGAAGTTTTCTCCTCGTACGGCTCGAGAAAATTAGAAATTATGTCTATGTATAGAATTCTGATGTCAAATAGATCCATAAAATCACCAAATCAATTAGACTATGATTTAACTACTTTTTTCTTATTCTTTCCCGAAAAAAAATCACTCGTATTCGCAACCTCATAACTCAAGTTGTATAACTCTCAAATAACTCAAAGGAAAACAAAACCTTCAGTTAGGTATTTTATTTCATTTATTGAGCGGTCTTTACCCCCCTTTCTTGTCTGTCTCCTTTAGAATCTATTTTTCGTCTTCAGTCTAATATATTTGTTGAGACAAATATAGTTGTTGAGACAATTGAAAATGGTATTTACTTGTTCCATGATCCCTTAGCTTTTCCTTGAATCATTGGGTTTAGACATTACTTCGAGGATCTTTAATCGGTTCAAAAATGGCAGCAACATACCAATTTGTTTTATTTTTTTCCATCAAAGAATCATACAAATAGATGGTTGATTCCCGCAGATCCACTTTTGATCGAAATAGTTTTACCAATTCCAACAATTTTTTTTTTAAACTTGCTCGAATTGGATCCTTTCGATTTCTATATCGAAAATATACTTACAAAGTTGTTCTAACTTATTAATTTTCACTAACCCTAGAAACTTGCCCCTGAGAAATGAATCAACTCGAGCTCCATCATGTACTATTTCCATCATCAACCCCTCTCCCTTCCCAAAAAAAATGAATTCGAGTGGAACAGAACAAACGATGTCGAGTCAAGAGCACCCTCATTTCTATATAATAGAAAAATGGTGGATGTAAGAATCCACGGCTAATCTAATCATGGCTTTCAAGTCGCACGTTGCTTTTTACCACATCGTTTCAAACGAAGTTTTACCATAACATTCCTCTAGTTTGGAGCCGGTATGTAATTGATTCAATTATGAAATCATGAATAGTCATTGATTCAATCGATACATAATAATCCATATTTTTTCTTCTATATGAATGGGAAATTTCTAAAGTAAAGAAGTATCAACAAGAATTCAAATTAACCCAATATTGTAGGAATATAATTTCTATTTTTTTTATTTAAAAATAAAAAAATCGAAATATATAAATATTCTTAAACTTCAAAATAGAAAAAAAATAGAATTCTAATTTTTATATTTCTTTTATATATTTAATTCTATTTAATAACTTTTTATTATATTAATATATTTTTATTAGAATAATATAGATTATCCATTTTTAATATACAATAACAACAATAACACAAATAAAAAAAAAAAGAAGAATAACATTCTACCCAATATTATATACTCTTAAACAGAAGGTTTCTCAAAAAAGGGCAATCTTTATTCTTTATTCTGATATACAATACAATTTGTATTCAGATATGATATATATCATGAATGGATATGCTCTGGGACGGAAGGATTCGAACCTCCGAATAGCGGGACCAAAACCCGTTGCCTTACCGCTTGGCCACGCCCCATTTCTATTTCTATTCGACACTAATAAACACTATTATTGGTTGTTCGTCAATTCCAGTCCAAATATCTAAATATCTATAGAAAAAATTGTTGCTAGAATTTTTATATGTGTAGATATAGAATTAAACTGAAATTATTGATCATTACATAGAATTCAATTAAGATATTGCATGAAACTATGATTTCTTCTATTTTTTATTTCTTTTTTATTTTAGAATGGAAAGATTTTGAATTGGATAAGTTCAAATCAAAGAAGGATTTTTTGGGTCTACTTTCTTTATTTGATTTATCATTTTATTCGTAATTAATTAATTCGACTTTTTTTTTATTATATTTATATCTTATTTCTATTTTTTTCTATTTTTATTTTATTATTAATATTATTTATTTAAATTTCATTTTTTGAATTTATTTTTTTAATTAATTAAATATTTAATTAAAAAAATAAATTCAAAAAATGAAATAAATTAATAATTCAAATTAATAATTCATTTAGTATCAAATTCATAATATATTAATAAGAATATTAACTTAATTTAAATTAATTTAACTCACAAAAAGAAAAAATACAATTATCTTAAAGAAAAAAATGTTTGTTATGCTTAATATCTTTAGTTTGGTCTGTATTTGTATTAACTCTGCCCTTTATTCAAGTAGTTTTTTCTTCGCAAAATTACCTGAAGCCTACGCTTTTTTGAATCCAATTGTAGATATTATGCCAGTAATACCTGTACTATTTTTTCTCTTAGCTTTTGTTTGGCAAGCTGCTGTAAGTTTTCGATGAGATCCTTAATTTTAATACTGTCCTAGAAAAATTCATAATCTTTTCGAAAAAAAGAATTCGAACATTTTAACAATTTATAAGATCAGATAAGTCTTACAGTGTGAATCCTCGATTCAAATATTGAAATTTATTTATAGACAAGAAAAATCTGGAACATCTCATTTCCTCAGTCTTACATTTTTTGCATTGAAAAATCCTATTATGAGTCCCCCACCAATATCTAATTCTAGATATGAAAGAAAATCTTTGGTAATAAAGGAATCGACTCTTATTACAAATAAATTTCCGAAAAGCTTTTTCTATTTCTCGAAATCACTTCATTTCTTAGTATCAAAAGAAACATAATGTGTAGTATAGGAGAATCTATTCTCTTTCTTTTTTTTAATGATCTTGGAGATTGTGAAATGCTTACTCTAAAACTATTTGTTTACACGGTAGTGATATTCTTTGTTTCTCTTTTCATCTTTGGATTCCTATCTAACGATCCAGGACGTAATCCGGGACGTGAAGAATAAAAAAGAATATTTTCTTGTTTTCTGTGTTTTCCTTGCTTGTGCTTGATTTTGAAATATTCTTATTATCTATAATACATCTTTAACTATTAAATAAGAAAATAGAAAAGTAAATCGTTAATATAAATAAAAAATCAATATGAAAAAAAAGAAAACAAAAGAGGCTCTGCTCTATAAATTCAAAAAAAAAAAAGGTAAATAAGATACCAAATCATCGGCGGAAACGGAAAGAGAGGGATTCGAACCCTCGGTACGACAAATTCGTACAACGGATTAGCAATCCGACGCTTTAGTCCACTCAGCCATCTCTCCCCAATTGAAAAAGGCCCCTCTTTATACTTTATATCTTATCTCTCTTTGACTTTTTAGATTATTCTTTTTTATTCTAATATTATATTCTAATTAATATTAATATATATTACTTATATATTACATTACTAATACTAAATTCTATTTATCTATTTATAGAAATTCTATTTATATTATTTTCTAGATTTTTATTATTTATTTTTTAGTTAATATAGAATATATATTTATTATATTTATCTATTTAATATTTCATTTATATATTTTTTTTCTATTTATTTAGAATATTATTCAATTCTAATAAAAAAGAAAAAGAATCTAAAACGAATATCTAATATAATAAAAAAAATAGAAATTCAAATTAATATATTCTATTATTAGAATTAGAATATTCTAATAATTCTAATAAATAAAATATAAATAACTTGTTTTTCAGCTCGGCCAGGTCAGTACCTAGCCGGGCCTTTTTTGTTCCCATGAATCCTGGAACAAAAATGATTTATTTGATCTGAAAAAAAAATACTTGTTATTGAAACAAGATCAAACATAAGAATGCTATTTCTTATTACTCTTTCTTTTTTTCCGGTAAAGTATCTAAAAGATAAAAAAAAGAATGGAACTAAAGGTTCTTGCACAATGCATTTTTATGTTATAGCTTATGGCTTAAGTAGTTTTGTCGAGATGTATCTGTCAAAACACCTTTAGCAAAACAAAATACAAAAATGAAATGAGTCCTCCTTTCTTAATTTTATTAGATCCCCTTACGAAACACGTCAACACTATAATTTTCATTATTCTTTTATGATCCTATTTCTGATTCCCTTGTTGGACAAAAGGTCCATTTATATACAATAATCGCATTAGAGCGGGTATAGTTTAGTGGTAAAAGTGCGATTCGTTCTATGGATCCCTTACTAGTTAAGGGATCCCTCGTTTGATTCATATTCCGATCAAAAACCTTATTTCTTATCTTAAAAGGGTTTAATCCTTTACCTCTCAACGAACGATTCGAGGAATAATATACATTATTGTAATTTATATTCAAGAAGAATCAATTCGAAATTGACAAATTGAATTATGAAATTACAAAACATAAGTTTTTTGAATTGGATCAATACTCCCAATTTTTTAAGTATGAGTAAAGGATCCATGGAAAA